TCGAGGAATTTCTCACACAAGTATTCAATTAGTTCGGGCTTGCTTAGTATTGAATTGGGATCAAGAAAAAAAGGGTTCTATAGAAGAAGAAGAGATTCATGCTTCTTTTGTTAAAATAAGGGCAAATGATCTGTTTCGTGATTTCATCCGAATTGAGTTAGTAAAGTCTACTATTTTGTATACCATAAAAAGGTATGATATGGCAGGTTCAGGATTGATTTCCAATAAGAGATTAGATCGCACCCATATAAATACTTTTGATTCCAAGGCGAAGATTCAATTAATTTCCCAACATCAGGGAATTCTTGGTACGTTGTTGAATCGAAATAAGGAATGTAAATCTTTCCTAATTTTGTCATCATCTAATTGTTCTCGAATTGGTCCCTTCAATACTTCGAGATATAATAATGTGACAAAAGAATCGGATCCTATGACTCCAATTAGGGATTTGTTGGGTCCCTTAGGTACTATTGTGCCTAAAATAGTGAATTTTTGTTCATCTTCCTATTTAAGAACTTCTAATCAAGTCTTTTTAAAGAAATATTTGTTACTTGAAAATTTTCAACAGACTTTCCAAGTGCTTCAAGTACTTCCATTTCAATACTTTTTCCTAGATGAAAATAGGAGAATTTCTAATTCCGATCCCTGCAGTAACATCATTTGGAATTCATTCCATTTGAATTGGTGTTTTCTCCCTTACAATTCTTGTGAAGAGGCATGGAAAATAATTAGCCTTGGACAATTCCTTTGTGAAAATGTATGTCTATTGAAATATGGATCACGCATAAAAAAATCTGGTCAAATTTTCATTGTTCATGTTGACTCTTTAGTTATAAGATCAGCTAAGCCCTATTTGGTCACTCCAGGAGCAACTGTTCATGGCCATTATGGGGAAACCTTTTATGAAGGAGATAGATTAATTACATTTCTATATGAAAAATCGAGATCCGGTGACATAACGCAAGGTCTTCCAAAAGTGGAACAAATCTTAGAAGTTCGTTCAATTGATTCAATATCGATGAACCTTGAAAGAAGAGTTGAAGGTTGGGACGAACGTATTCGAAGGATTCTTGGGATCCCCTGGGGATTCTTTATTGGAGCTGAACTAACCATAGCCCAAAGTCGTATCTCTTTGGTTAATAAGATCCAAAAAGTTTATCGATCCCAGGGGGTACAGATTCATAATAGACATATAGAGATTATTGTACGTCAAGTAACATCAAAAGTGTTGGTTTCGGAAGATGGAATGTCTAATGTTTTTTCACCTGGAGAATTAATAGGATTGTTGCGAGCAGAGCGAGCAGGGCGTATTTTGGACGAAGCAATCTGTTATCGGGCAATCTTATTGGGAATAACGAAGTCATCTCTTAATACTCAAAGTTTCATATCCGAAGCGAGTTTTCAAGAAACTGCTCGAGTTTTAGCAAAAGCTGCTCTACGAGGTCGTATTGATTGGTTGAAAGGCCTGAAAGAGAACGTTGTTCTGGGGGGGATTATACCGGTTGGTACCGGGTTCAAAAAATTAGTACATCGTTCAAAGCAAGATAAAAAAATTCATTTGAAAAGAAAAAGGAAGAATCTATTCGAGTTAGAAATGAGAGATATTCTGTTACACCATAGAGAATTCTTTTGTTCTTGCACCCCAAACAATTTCCATGAGACATCAGACCAATCATTTACGTATACGTAATGTAATTTAGTAATTCCTAACAAGAAGTTTTTTTTTGATTTGAACTATCTGGTCCGATTATGAATTTGGTAATCAATGAAATAAAAAATGAAATGAAATTGATGGTTTGGGTCGTAAATCAAGGGTCAATCCTGGTAGAAGGTTCCGTCGGAACAATTATTTATTTCACAGGGTACTGAATCTCTTTGAAAAAAAAAAACAAACAAAGAGAAAGTGTGGGAAAATGGAAAGACGATATTGGAACATCAATTTGGAAGAAATGATGGAAGCAGGAGTTCATTTTGGTCATGGTACTAAGAAATGGAATCCTCGAATGGCTCCTTACATCTCTGCAAAGCGTAAAGGTATTCATATTACAAATCTTACTCTAACTGCTCATTTTTTATCAGAAGCCTGCGATTTAGTTTTTGATGCAGCAAGTAGGGGAAAAAAATTCTTAATCGTTGGCACCAAAAAGAAAGCAGCGGATTTAGTAGAATCAGCAGCAATAAGGGCTCGATGTCATTATGTTAATAAAAAATGGCTTGGGGGTATGTTAACGAATTGGTCTACTACAGAAACAAGACTTCAGAAGTTTAGGGACTTAAGAGCAGAACAAAAGATGGGGAAACTCAACCGTCTCCCTAAAGGAGATGCAGCAATGTTGAAGAGAAAATTATCGACCTTGCAAACATATTTGGGTGGGATCAAATATATGGCGGGATTGCCCGATATTGTAATTATCGTTGATCAGCAAGAAGAATATATGGTTCTTCGAGAATGTGTCATTTTGGGTATTCCGACGATTTGTTTAATCGATACAAATTGTGATCCAGATCTTGCAGATATTTCTATTCCGGCCAACGATGATGCTATAGCTTCGATTCGATTGATTCTTACCAAATTAGTATCTGCAATTTGTGAGGGCCATTCTAGTTATATAAAAAATGTTTGATTATCTTATAATGAAGAATCTTTTTAGTTCGTTTTTGGTGAACTTTCTTTGATTGTTACTATTTTGGTTTGCATTTTTTGGAGTTTGAACTATGTTTTGAATATTGAAGAAAAAATATAAAATAATTGGTATTTTTTTATGTGATTTCTTGGTATCCTAAATATACGATTCATAACTAAAATTCATGAATGAACGTATATTAATTGAGAAAGAGATGGTTGAATCAAAATAATTCCTTTTTTTAAGTTGGATTTCTGTTAGAGGACAATATGAATGTTATACCATGTTCCGTTAAAACACTCAAAGGGTTATACGATATATCAGGCGTAGAAGTAGGCCAACATTTCTATTGGCAAATAGGAGGTTTACAAATTCATGCCCAAGTCCTTATTACTTCTTGGGTTGTAATTGCTATCTTATTAGGTTCAGTCATCATAACTATTCGGAATCCACAAACAATTCCGACCGACGGTCAGAATTTCTTCGAATATGTTCTTGAATTTATTCGAGATTTGAGCAAAACTCAGATTGGAGAGGAGTATGGGCCTTGGGTTCCATTTATTGGAACAATGTTCTTATTTATTTTTGTTTCTAATTGGTCAGGTGCTCTTTTACCTTGGAAAATCATAAAGTTACCTCATGGGGAGTTAGCTGCGCCCACGAATGATATAAATACTACTGTTGCTTTAGCTTTACCCACGTCAGTGGCATATTTCTATGCGGGTCTTAGCAAAAAAGGATTGGGATATTTCGGGAAATACATTCAGCCAACTCCAATACTTTTACCAATTAATATCTTAGAAGATTTCACAAAACCTTTATCTCTTAGTTTTCGACTTTTTGGGAATATATTGGCTGATGAATTAGTAGTTGTTGTTCTTGTTTCTTTAGTGCCTTCAGTAGTTCCTATACCTGTCATGTTTCTTGGATTATTTACAAGTGGTATTCAAGCTCTGATTTTTGCAACTTTGGCTGCGGCTTATATAGGTGAATCCATAGAGGGTCATCATTGACTAACTTTCTCATTTTGAAAGAGTCTTTTTTTAAGCTTATCCCAATTCAAGCAATGCAGGGTTCAATATAATTCACAGGGTTGTAGAATAAAATGCAAATAGCTGCATATATTTATGATTTATGTCTATATGAAGCAAGATATATTAGATTTATATTGCAGAATTTGGAAGAGAAAGAGGTCTTACTACATATATGATAGATTGATATATCTAAGATCTATCTAATGCCTATGAGTATAAATCCTTGTGTATTTTTCGAAGAATTTTTTCAAAATAGAATTTAAAAGAAGAAAAATTGCAGGTGATTTACGTTATGGAAGAAAAAGGTTCTATCTTATTTACTAGTTAGATAGGAATTCTCCCAATCTTTTTTTTCTAGTCCGCTCCATTTAGATGGATTCCAATATTAGTCCTTTTTTTCTTTTTTCTGTGATTGTAAATTGAAGTAAATTGAATAAAAGAATAGAGTAGTAAAGTAAATAGTCAAAGTAGAAGTAGAAAAAGATAAGTATTAATTTCTTAGTTGGTTGTATCATTAACCATTTCTTTTTTTTGTGCGAGGAACTTACCATGAATCCACTTATTTCTGCTGCTTCCGTTATTGCTGCTGGATTGGCTGTAGGGCTTGCTTCTATTGGACCTGGGGTTGGTCAAGGTACTGCTGCGGGCCAGGCTGTAGAAGGTATTGCGAGACAACCAGAAGCAGAGGGTAAAATACGAGGTACTTTATTGCTTAGTCTGGCTTTTATGGAAGCTTTAACAATTTATGGACTGGTCGTGGCATTAGCTCTTTTATTTGCAAATCCTTTTGTTTAATGTTTCATTTCATCGTAGAATCAAAATGTAAAAAAAAAAGACACCTATCATTTCATTTTTTTTTTTCTTTTCTTGACTGGGATTTGCCTTTTGTTTCTTCGAATTATAGGAACACTTTACTCCTACAATTTCTTTGTCAAAAAAATACTCTGGGAAGAACTGATTTTAGGATAAGTAATTAGCGGATCCACTCGCTTTCTTCCCTTTCGTTCTTCTTTTAGTAAATTAGTAAAATAAAAATTTTTCTTTTTATCTTTTCTTTTGTATTTGTATATTAGGAAGCGTTTCAACAAAGGAGATTTTTAACGATTCACACGAGATTTCAGAACTCACTTCAACTTCATCAATTTCTTAAGTATTAATAAGTATTAAGTATTTTATTGGAAACTTCATTAATTCAAAAGAAAAGAATAATAACATAACCATAATAAATAGAATAAATCCCATAAAAAAAGAAATTGATGAAAAAACAAAAAGGGGGCGAGCGGAGTGATACAAAAAGAACTCTGTTCTTTGTTAGTCCTATCTATAATAAGGGAGCATATGA